TGATTATTGCAGGGCATATCTCATTTCAAGATTTATCGACTGACTTGATCGGGATCCTATTTCCAGTCTACTTAATTTTTTTAGTTCAATTTTCTTTAATTGCTTTAGTTAGTATAACTCTAGATGTTATACTTAGACAAATTTTCTTGTTTTTGCCTAGGATTCTTCCTAAAGCCTAAAGAAAGCAAATAGAATTCTTATTTTGTGTTTAAAATTTTTGAATTTATTATTCTTTTGATATTCTTTTGATTATTTGAATTTTCTTTATAAAAATGCGAGTTCGGAATTTGGATTTTTTAGGAATAGAGTCGAAAGTTTTTTCTTAGTAATTTAGAATAGAACAAGTATTCAAATGTAAGAGAATGGGTAGGTATCTGGGGATTTCGAATATCTTAGTGTTGGTATATTCCGTTTATCAGATCTGGATGGGGTGGGGTTTTCTCTTGATTGAATACAGAAAAAGAAGACCACCCCCCCTTGTTTTGGTGTGCTTCGCCGGGTCTTGGTAAGGTATACCAAAGAAAAGGAGTATCGCTAGCTTAACCCCTTGATTGTGGGCAGAAAAATGCATATGGAATTTCCCTTCGACAATTAATGACGAAGGGTTGGTTTGTTTGGAAAAAGATCGATTCGATTCCTTGAAATATGATATGTTTTTTCGGTTTTCTGTTCTGCTTTAAATGATTCCCGTGAGTGAGTTTCTAGGACAAATTTTGTTTCGATGAACCAACCGGTCAGTTATAAGCAACAAACAAGAATGAAGAAATCAAAATTATACAATTTTTTATTTCAAATGAAAATTTGGAATTTTATTCATTTTTTTTATAGGGCTCTAGGGCTATACGGACTCGAACCGTAGACCTTCTCGGTAAAACAGATCAAACTTATTATTATCAAAATGATCTGAACTGTTTCAAAGACCCAACATGCATTTTTTTTTGCATTGGGCTCTTTCATTAACTGATAGAAATATCAGCCAATCTGCCATATTTTTTCTTGACAGAAAAATAAGATAAGGAGATGGCTCCATGTGCTCTGATTCATTATTTGGGATTCTAATTCAGAGCACTACCAAAGTGTTTCAAAGGTGAAGTTATTTTGACGTAGGTCTGCCTTTGGCCTAGAATTTTAAGTTAAATGAAGTCTCTATCGTTCGGCTTAAAAAATCCAATATGAAACTTCATACACCTTCAAGTTCATAGGACGAAAAGAGATTTTTTGAGGGCCTTATACTCATTATGCCTAGCATTGAATATACTGCTATTCACCTTATCAATATCTCAAGGCGGAGCCTGTTTGGTACCTACAAAGGGCACTCAAATAGGACCGAATCTCTCGTCAGGCTATTGTTCTCTTTTCTCTTAAAGTTATTATGGAGTAAGACATCGATTTCTCAATAAGATCCATTTTTTGGATTGTATGGTGGATTCCCCTGAAAAACATTGGCGCGCGTGTAAACGAGGTGCTCTACCAACTGAGCTATAGCCCTTAGTGCTTGTGATGCATATTTTATCATGTATATAATTTGTTGTCAAGATCAATATTCTATGATCCAACATCCGAAATTTTTGAGTGGTATTGGTTCGATTATTGTTGCTTATAAGGAATATGATATTTATAATCCATCGATAGGATGGGTTCCATTTGGTTCTCTTTAGGATAATAAGTGACCTACTTAACTCAGTGGTTAGAGTATCGCTTTCATACGGCGGGAGTCATTGGTTCAAATCCAATAGTAGGTAGAACTTATTAGATACCGGAGTCAACGGTATCTAATAAGTTTTTTGTCCCACCCTTATTTTTATAGATTTTTTATTTATTTCATTTTTGAATTGCGTTGTATCTAAATTGGATTCTGCTTGATTGGATTATGTCGAGTGAATCCAATCAAAATAGGGTTTAGAAACAGAACCTCTTTTGATTATTTGAACGCACCAACTAGTTATGAAATTGCATTGACAGCCTCGACTCTTGTCCTAGCTCGTCGAAGAGCTAGATTTGCCTCAATTATTTGTCTCTTTCCTTCAGCCTTTTTCAAATTAGCTTCTGCTATTTCAAGAGTTTGCTGAGCTTCTTGTGAATCAATATCACTACCCTTTTCCGCATCATTTACTAAAACAGTGATCTCATTATTGCCTATTCTAGCAAAACCGCTCATCAGAGCGATCGTTAACCATTGGTCCTTAAGGCGTATTCTCAAAATCCCTATATCTACAGCTGTAGCAATAGGAGCATGATTTGGTAATACGCCAATTTGACCACTATTTGTAGATAAAATGATTTCTTTCACTTCTGAATCCCAAATAATTCGATTAGGGGTCAGTACACAAAGATTTAAAGTCATTTCTTCAAATTGCTCTCCATTTCTAAGTTCATAGCCTTCGCGGTAGCTTCATCGATATTACCTACTAAATAAAAGGCCTGCTCAGGAAGACCATCTAATTCTCCGGAAAGGATCAATTGAAACCCTTTAATGGTTTCTGCTAGACCAACATATTTT